TAGTATTGTCTATAATGATAGACAAATGAAAGGCTTCCTGAAGCTTTTTTTTATTCATCCATTTGGTGAAAATGAGTTAGTCGAACTTGAAAATTCACTCATTGAAATTGAAAATAAGTAAACAATGGAATTTGAGTCCTTGAATGATACCAATCAAATCAAGCACTAACTCCCATTTCTTTTTCTTATTAAATTAATCGATCAACTTGTTACTTGCTATTGAAGATTTCTTTTGGACTCGAAAATTTTCGAAAAAAAAAAATTCGACATATTTTATTTATTATTATATTATTATGATTATGAGAATCAATCTTACTGCTTCTGGTCTTAGAGTTTCCATTATTATGAAAATCCATCCTACTGCTTCTGGTCCTGAAGTTTCCGCACTTGAAAAAACGAACCTAGGGCATATCGCTCAAATCATTGGCCCAGTGCTAGATGTAGCTTTTCCTCGGGGGAAGATGCCTAATATTTACAACGCTTTGGTAATTAAGGGTCGAGATAGTATCGGCCAACAAAGTAATGTAACTTGTGAAGTACAGCAATTATTAGGAAATAATCGAGTTCGAGCTGTAGCTATGAGTGCTACAGAGGGGTTAACGCGAGGAATGGAAGTGATTGACACAGGAGCTCCTCTAAGTGTTCCAGTCGGCGGGGCAACTCTAGGCCGAATTTTCAATGTGCTCGGAGAACCCATTGACGAATTAGGTCCTGTAGATACTCGCACAACATCCCCTATTCATAGATCTGCGCCTGCCTTTATACAGTTAGATACAAAATTATCTATTTTTGAAACAGGAATTAAAGTCGTAGATCTTTTAGCCCCTTATCGCCGTGGAGGAAAAATCGGGCTTTTCGGAGGAGCTGGGGTAGGTAAAACAGTACTCATTATGGAATTAATCAACAATATTGCGAAAGCTCATGGGGGTGTATCCGTATTTGGCGGAGTAGGTGAACGTACTCGTGAAGGAAATGATCTTTACATGGAAATGAAAGAATCTGGAGTAATTAATGAAAAAAATATTACAGAATCAAAAGTTGCCCTAGTCTATGGTCAGATGAATGAACCGCCGGGAGCTCGTATGAGAGTTGGTTTGACCGCCTTATCTATGGCGGAATATTTCCGAGATGTTAATAAACAAGACGTACTTCTATTTATCGACAATATCTTCCGTTTCGTCCAAGCAGGGTCTGAAGTATCCGCCTTATTGGGTAGAATGCCTTCTGCTGTGGGTTATCAACCCACTCTTAGTACCGAAATGGGTTCTTTACAAGAAAGAATTACTTCTACCAAAACGGGGTCTATAACTTCTATTCAAGCGGTTTATGTACCTGCGGACGATTTGACTGACCCTGCTCCTGCCACGACATTTGCACATTTAGATGCTACTACTGTATTATCAAGAGGATTGGCTGCTAAAGGTATCTATCCGGCAGTAGATCCTTTAGATTCAACGTCAACTATGCTACAACCTCAGATTGTTGGTAGCGAACATTATAAAACTGCGCAAAGCGTTAAGCAAACTTTACAACGTTACAAAGAACTTCAGGACATTATAGCTATCCTTGGGTTAGATGAATTATCCGAAGAGGATCGCTTAACTGTAGCAAGAGCACGAAAAATTGAGCGTTTCTTATCACAACCCTTTTTCGTAGCCGAAGTCTTTACCGGTTCTCCGGGAAAATATGTCGGTTTAGCAGAAACAATTAGAGGGTTTCAATTGATCCTTTCCGGAGAATTAGATAGTCTTCCCGAGCAGGCCTTTTATTTAGTAGGTAATATTGATGAAGCTACTGCGAAGGCTATGAACTTAGAAATGGAGAACAACTTAAAGAAATGATCTTAAATCTTTGTGTACTGACCCCGAATCGAATTGTTTGGGATTCCGAAGTGAAAGAAATCATTTTATCCACAAATAGTGGGCAAATTGGCATATTACCAAATCACACGCCTATTGCCACAGCCGTCGATATCGGTATTTTGAGAATACGCCTTAACGACCAATGGTTAAAGATAGCTCTGATGGGGGGTTGTGCTAGAATAGGCAATAATGAGATCACTGTTTTAGTAAATGATGCGGAGAAGGGTAGCGACATTGATCCACAAGAAGCTCAGCAAACTCTTGAAATAGCAAAAGCTAGCTTGAGAAAAGCTGAGGGCAAGAGACAAATAATTGAGGCAAATCTAGCTCTCAGGCGAGCTAGGGCACGAGTAGAGGCCATCAACGCGATTTCGTAACTATAACTAATTAGCAGAGAATCAAAAGAACTTCCGTATATACGGAAGTTCTTTTGATTCTCTGCTAATTGAATAGAATCATAATCATAATATAGAATCCGATTCTAATACAACGGAAATTTTCCATTTTTTCAATTCAAAAATGAAATAGAGAAATGAAATGGAAAAGATAAAAAAGAAATAAAAAGAAAATAATATGAGTAGAAAAACTTATTAAATACTATGGATTTAAATACTATGGATTCTGATATAGAATAAGTT